TAGAGTACGTTATAAGAAATTAATCAGTCAGTTGGATATTCGGGAGAAGTAATTTAATCGTTCGAATTTTTTTCTTATTTTATTAGTAGTCTTTATAGTAGTCTTAGATTTTGCATTTTGATGAGCCTCGTTTTGAGGAATTCATGGAATAATCCATTTTCATGGAATAAAGAATAAGAACAAGGATACATAACATAAAAAAAAGAATAGATAAGACGATATTCGCCCTCCCCCTACATATTTGATTTCTTCTCCTATACAAAAACCAGCAAGACCTACTCCATTGATAATTCCATCAATGACACCTTTATCAAAAAAATGCGTTAGTTCAGCTAATCTTCTTATACCTAGGATAAAAACCCTAGTATAGAAAAAATCTATATAACCACGATTATATGACCAGCTGTATATCTTTTTTTTTACTTCACCCAAAAAGCTCTTTTTTGGATTCTTTTTTACAAGGGAATTTTGAAAATTCAAATTCTGAAAAAAAGAATAAGCGGATCCATAAAAGATATATGCTATGAATAGACCAAAAATAGCTAAACTTACAGAAGAAATTGCATTAGTGAGAAATTCATATGAATTTATGGAAGAATTAGAATTTTCCTGGAACAAGTTTATTGAAGGAGTTAGCCACTTTGCTAATATGGTTAACTCCAATATTCTATTATCTTTTATTCCATTATCAAAAGGGATTCCTATGGATCCAATGAACAAAGTAAAAAGTAGTAATATAAGAAGAGGAAATAGCATAGTATTTCCCGTTTCATGAGGATAGACAAAAGTTTTTTTAGTCCCAAAGGAAGTACTAAAGGATCCTATCTTATTTCTTGTATTAGCAGGAATTTTGGATATATTTTGTGAAAAAAAAGAAACTCCACTCTTCATTGTTGATAAAACAAAATCCCTATTGACTCCTTTGGATATACTTTTTCCCCATAAGGATATTGAATACAACGAACCTTCTTTAGTACTACTGTAATTTTGAAAATGAACACGCAAATACCCATCAAAAGTAAGTAAATATATCCGAAACATATAAAATGCAGTTAATCCTGCAGTAAAAGAGGCTATTATTCCAAAAAAGGGTGAATACAACCAACTATTACTAAGTATTTCATCTTTGGACCAGAAGCAAGCAAGAGGTGGAATACCACAAAGAGAAAGTGTACCACATAAAAAAGTAGTTTTTGTAATTGGAACGTATTTTCTTAAACCACCCATAAGAACCATATTCTGACTTTTATCTGGTGAATATCCAACAAGAGGTTCCATTGAATGAATAACGGATCCGGATCCTAAGAACAATAAAGCTTTCGAATAAGCATGAGTGATCAAATGGAATAAAGCAGCTTGATAAGAACCTATACCTAGAGCTAACATCATATAACCTAATTGAGACATTGTAGAATAGGCTAAGCTTCTTTTAATATCTCTCTGAGCAAGAGCTAAAGTGGCTCCTAAGAAGAGTGTTATTGTACCTACTAAAGAAATGAAACTCATTATCGAGGGTAGGGATATGAAAAGAGGAAGAAGTCTAGCTAGAAGAAAAATCCCCGCAGCAACCATAGTTGCTGCGTGTATAAGAGCCGAAATGGGAGTGGGTCCTTCCATAGCATCAGGTAACCATACGTGAAGAGGAAATTGTGCAGATTTTGCAACTGCACCAAGGAATAATAAAAAAGCACACAAAGTAGTAAGTAAGGAATTAATCCCATTATTAGGAATCCAGTTATTAGCTATTTTGAACAAATCCCGAAACTCCAAACTACCCGTTATCCAAAAAAAACCTAAAATTCCTAATAACAGACCAAAATCCCCTACACGATTAGTTACAAAAGCTTTTTGGCAAGCACTCGCTGCAATTGGCCGCGTAAACCAAAAGCCTATCAATAAATAGGAACACATTCCAACAAGTTCCCAAAAAAAATAAATTTGTATCAAATTGGAACTAGTAACCAATCCCAACATGGAAGTATTAAAAAAACTTATATAAACAAAAAATCTCAAATATCCTTCATCGTGAGACATATAATCGTCACTATAAATAAGAACTAAGATTCCTACAGTAGTAATTAGTATTAACATAATAGACGTAAGGGGGTCGACCAAGTATCCAAATTCTAAGGAAAAATCATTATTGATGGTCCAAGACCATAGATATTGATAGATAGAACTTCCATTTATTTGTTGAATAGACAGGTGAAGTGAGAATACCATAGCTATACTTAAGAGTAAAATACTAGGAAAAGCCCATATGCGACGAAGATTTTTTGTTGCTGTGGGAATAAGAAAAAGTCCAAATCCCATTGACATAATAACTGGAAGTGGGAGAAGAGGAATTACCCAGGCATATTGATATGTATGTTCCATAAGAAAAGAAATAGCAATTTTTAGTTTAAATTTATAGTTCAATTTTTCTATAAAATTGTTTCCGATTCACCAAACCTATTCTTATCTCTTTCTAAAGGAATTCAAAAAACAAAATAAGAAAAAGAAAAAATACTGGAATTCTGGATTTTTCAAATATCTCTCATTAAAATATTCCAAAATTAAGAATGGGTTTAGTTACTTAAATTCAAAAAGTGAATCAAAGAATTTCAGTATCTAGTTATTAGTCAAAATTATTAGTAAAAAAAAATATTTATTAAAATACAAAAAAAGATTGAATAATTTTACTTTCTAATCATTTTTGTATTTCTTTCTGTTAAAATAAAAGAGCTCTGTTGTTTCGTAATTGATTGATTGAATTCCAAAGAAAACCTATATTTATAGGAAATTCTCGAATATTGCTTATTTCATATAAAAGGAAATCCTAATGACTAGAATTCTCTAAGTTTTAGAATGTCTTGTTTAAGAGACTAAGTATTTTTTTTATTGGAATTCAATTATGCAATAGCTTTCTGAACTTAATTAACTATTTGAATTGAATTTTACCTTCCTTCTTTTTATGTCCCCCTCTTATATGAGGGCTTATCCCCCATACCATATATTTATATATGGAGTATATTTGATATATAAATTGATTTAAATAGAAAATCTTAAAAAACTCTTGTCTTATCCACATTAGACAAAATGAACTAAAGAAGAATTTAGAATTTAAGTATCTTTCAGTATCATTTAAGTATCTTTCAGTATCTAAGTATAAATACTAAGAAAAAACAGAAAGAAGGATTGATTTGCGGCAATAGATGTCTTTCACATACAACTAGAAAAAAGTAATTCCCTTTTTGAATGGCAGTTCCAAAAAAACGTACTTCGATGTCAAAAAAGCGTATTCGTAAAAATCTTTGGAAAAAAAAGACTTATTTTTCCATAGTACAATCTTATTCTTTAGCAAAATCAAGATCATTTTCTAGCGGCAACGAGCATCCAAAACCAAAAGGTTTTTCTGGGCAACAAGCAAACAAATAATAAGATTTGGAAATAATCTGAATTGAACTATCCAAAAGAAATTCCAATTATTTAATATGAATTAATAATTCGGATTAATTAATAAATGTACTTTTATGTGTCGAATTCCTCGGTACAATATTCTTAGAACGAATCCCTCCATTATCATTATATAGAACAAAAGTTTTTGGTATATTGTGTCCTCAGTATTCTTTTCCTATCAAAGAACTTTTTTTTATTTATAATAGAATCCTCATAAAAACGAGGATTCTATTATAAAAAGTAGATTATTCTTGCAATAGGACTTACAACCTCTACCTAATCTTATCCAAAATTCCCATATAAATGGGTTTAGGACTGGTACATCATATTAAAAAGAGTGTAAAGGCTTTCATTCTATAAATTTTTTCTAAAATACAAAATTCATTTCATTGTAGTTAATGATGAACTTCTAATGTTCCTAAATTCTATGGCTTCTCCCAGTCTCGACGATTCACGATAAAATAACTATTATTCCTTTAAGTTAACTATTATTTAAAATTAGCCGCCATGGTGAAATTGGTAGACACGCTGCTCTTAGGAAGCAGTGCTCAAGCATCTCGGTTCGAATCCGAGTGGCGGCATTCTCGAAAAAGAATACAATAAATTAGAAAATGGATTCAATTCGAAATTTCCAATTTTGTAATGGGACCTTATCGTTATGCTATTTGCAACTTTAGAACATATACTAACTCATATCTCTTTCTCAACCATTTCAATTGTGATTACGATTCATTTGATAACCTTATTAGTTCGTGAACTTAGGGGATTACGTGATTCGTCAGAAAAAGGAATGATAGCTACTTTTTTCTCTATAACAGGATTTTTAGTCTCTCGTTGGGTTTCTTCGGGACATTTTCCATTAAGTAATTTATATGAGTCATTGATCTTCCTTTCATGGACTCTGTATATTCTTCATACTATTCCTAAGATACAGAACTCGAAAAATGATTTAAGCACAATAAGTACGCCAAGTACTATTTTAACGCAAGGCTTTGCCACGTCGGGTCTTTTAACTGAAATGCATCAATCCACAATACTAGTACCTGCTCTACAATCTCAGTGGTTAATGATGCATGTCAGTATGATGTTACTAAGCTATGCAACTCTTTTGTGCGGATCCTTATTATCCGCCGCTCTTCTAATCATTAGATTTCGAAATTCTTTCAATTTCTTTAGTGAGATTAAATATTTATATGCAAAAAGAAGTGCTTTAAAAAACACCTCTTTTCCCTTATTTCCAAATTATTATAAATATCAATTAACTGAGCGTTTGGATTCTTGGAGTTATCGTGTCATTAGTCTAGGGTTTACTCTTTTAACCGTGGGTATTCTTTGTGGAGCAGTATGGGCTAATGAGGCATGGGGATCCTATTGGAATTGGGATCCTAAGGAAACTTGGGCATTTATTACCTGGACCATATTTGCAATATATTTACATAGTAGAACAAATCAAAATTGGAAGGGTACGAATTCCGCACTTGTAGCTTCGATAGGATTTCTTATAATTTGGATCTGCTATTTTGGTATCAATCTGTTAGGAATAGGTTTACATAGTTATGGTTCATTTACATTACCATCTAAATAATTACATAACATAAAACCTGAAGGTTTTTTCCTTTTTTGTTTGATTTGAGAACCCTTTGAAAAGACGTTCAAGGGGTTCTCCAAAATTCGAGATAGATCTAATTAGACTTTTTTACTTTATTTCTGAATTTCTGAATTTTTTATTTTTCCACTCTGGAATATAGAGCGGACTGGTTAAAAAAGAAAATCCTATTTAGTATAATAATTGGATAATAGAACCTCTACCCTATCAACGGATAGAGAGAGAACAAAATCTGGATAAATACCAATTCCTATTACTGGTAAAAAGATACAGATTAAAAGAAAGAGTTCCCGTGGTCCAGAATCTACAAAATTTTTGTTTGGAACATGAAATAGCTTGTATCCATAGAACATCTGGCGTAACATAGATAATAAATAAATAGGAGTTAATATCATTCCTATTGCCATTACAAAAGTAATTAGCATTTTTGGCATTAACATAAATTTAGGACTAGTAATTAGTCCAAAAAAGACTACTAATTCTGCAACAAAACCGCTCATTCCCGGCAAGGCAAGAGAAGCCATTGAAAAGCTACTAAACATGGTAAAAATTTTTGGCATTGGGATAGATATTCCCCCCAGTTCTTCGAGATAAACAAGACGCATTCTATCACAAGCCGTTCCCGCCAAGAAAAAAAGTGTAGCACCAATAAATCCATGAGATAATATTTGTAAAATAGCTCCATTTAGTCCAATGTTGGTTATGGAACCAATTCCTATAATTATGAAACCCATGTGAGATACGGAGGAGTAGGCTATTCTTTTTTTGAAATTTCGTTGACCAAGAGAAGTTGAAGCTGCATAGATTATTTGCACCGCTCCTATTATTACCAACCAGGGGGAAAATAGATAATGAGCATGCGGTAACAATTCCATATTGACCCGAATCAATCCGTATGCTCCCATCTTTAATAGAATTCCGGCTAAAAGCATACATGTACTGTAATGCGCTTCCCCATGGGTATCTGGTAACCACGTATGTAAGGGTATAATCGGCAATTTGACAGCATAAGCAATAAGGAAGCCAAAATACAGTAGTATTTCTAATGTTGTAGGGTATGATTGATTAATCAATCTTTCTAAATCTAATCCGGGTTCATTGGAACCATATAATCCCATACCCAGAACTCCAATTAAGAAAAAAATGGAACCGCCTGCAGTATACAAAATAAACTTGGTAGCTGAATACAGACGCCTCTTTCCCCCCCACATGGATAAAAGTAAGTAAACAGGAATTAATTCTAACTCCCACATGATAAAAAAAAGTAAAAGGTCTCGTGAAGAAAATAATCCTATTTGACCGCTATACATTGCTAGCATCAGGAAATAGAATAATTGCGAATTCCGAGTAACCGGCCAAGCCGCTAAAGTAGCTAAAGTAGTGATAAATCCTGTCAATAAAATAGATCCTAATGAAAGTCCATCGATTCCCAATCTCCAGTGGAAATCGAAAACATCTATCCATTTAGAATCCTCCTTTAATTGGATTAAGGGATCCTCCAATTGGAAATGATAACAGAATGCATAAGTCATTATAAGGAATTCTAATAAACAAATAGCTATAGTATACCACCTAACGATTTTATTTCCTTTATGAGGTAAAAAGAAAATTAATGAACCCGCAAATATCGGCAAAACAACAAGTATTGTTAACCAAGGAAAATAACTCATGATAAAGTAATAAAGACAAGATACGTTTTGACCAGAAAAGCCCATGCTCGATTATTTCGAGCACAGGCTTCTTCGGTAAAGAGGAATCAGACGATTCAAGTGGAGTTTTTTGTAACGTATCAATAAGATAGAGCCATGCTGCGGGTTGTTTCAGACCTTAAATAAACGCGGACACTTAAAAAATCCGTTGGGCAGGCGGATTCGCATCTCTTACAACCCACACAATCTTCGGTTCTCGGCGCGGAAGCAATTTGCTTGGCTTTACATCCATCCCAAGGTATCATTTCTAATACATCTGTTGGGCAAGCTCGTACACATTGAGTGCATCCTATACATGTATCATAAATTTTTACAGAATGTGACATTGGATCTTTAAATTTTCCTTTTCAACATAAAAATTTTCGATCTGGTAAAAATGAAATTAGTACTATATAAATTAGATGTATTGTAGACACCAGACGAAGCAATGGTTTATCCAAACTTTAACAAATAATACAATATATTTCTGTTTGTGAGAAAGCGTGAAAAGAGCCAAGAGACTTGAATTTAAGGCTTCAACAGTCATAATTATACGAATTCTACATACTAATTCGAATTAGCCAATAAATTGGCTATCATCTTTTCAATATAAATTATTGCAATATTCAAATTGCAATATCAATGAATTGCAAAAATGCAATATTCAATAAAATACTCTGAAATAACCTACTCAAAAAATGGATATTATTAAACACTAATAAGAAAATAAGATGATTTCATCTTAATGTTTCTTATTATTATATATGCGCCATTGTTTAGAGGATTCTATGTCTAATTATTCAAAAAATTGGATTGATTGATACGAGTTGATTTCCTGTTACGATGGATGGAAGAAAGAATGGATAGTCCAATAGCTGCTTCAGCAGCCGCAAGGGCTATAACAAAAATTGCGAAAATGTCTCCTTTTAATTGGCGACTATCAAATAGATCAGAAAATGTTACGAGATTTAGATTAATTGAATTCAGTATAAGTTCAAGACATATTAGAGCTCTAACCATGTTTCGGCTTGTGATCAATCCATAGATACCAATCGAAAATAAATAGACACTCAAAAAAAGTACATGCTCAAACATCATTAACTAACTCCTTATCAATCTCGATTCATTTCAATATGAGGACAAGAATTGAACCGATTCAATTAATTAGAATAGAACAATTACACAACAAAAGAGAAAAGAAGGTATTTGTTGTGTTGGCAGTAGATGGGTTTTACTAAATCAAAATTGTGATTCTTTAGTTATTTATTTTATATTTGAAATTCTAAGAATTTTGACTCATTCTAAGTATTTCTTATTGTCGAGCCATAGTAATTGCACCTATTAAAGAAACTAGAAGAATTAGGGAAATGAGTTCAAACGGAAGATAAAAATCGGTTGCTAAATGAATCCCAATTTGTTGAACGTTATTTATGAGACCCTGTTCTACTATTTGGTTTGATCTTGTAGTCCAAAGAATTCCATACCACGACGTATCTGGGATAGTAGTCATTAGTGAAAAAGGAATAGTTATACAAAGGAGTAAAGTAAACCCATCTCCAATCGTCCAATAATTCTTATCTTTAGACCACTCTGAGCCATTTACAAACATTACAGCAAATATGATCAAGACATTTATGGCTCCCACATAAATAAGAAGTTGTGCGACAGCTACAAAGTAGGAATTTAATAAAAAATAGAATAAGGATATACAAACAAGAACTAATCCCAGCGAAAAGGCAGAATAAATTGGGTTGGTAAGTAATACTACTCCTAGACCTCCTAGTAGAAGAACAAATCCCCCAAATAGCACAAGAATCTCATGTATTGGTCCAGGTAAATCCATTATGGATAAGAATAAATTTCTAGTATAAAATTTTTCATGAACTGACTAAAACTAAAAGATTCAAGGAAGGAAAAAGGTATTAGGATATTTTTTTGTATATGCATATAAGTTGTTAAGCAGTAGTTATTCTTTTTTCGTTAGAGTTAGTAAAAATGGATTTTTCTAATAAAAAAATCCTAATACCTAGTAATCCGTAATCGTTCTTGAATTCCAAGATTTTTTTTCGTCTATTTTACTTTGAGGCGAATTCCTAATTGTTTGAATTGTGTAATCTCCCATTATGGAGATTGGTAACCGACTCAAAGCAATTTGATTGTAATTCAATTCATGACGATCATAAGTAGAAAGTTCGTATTCTTCAGTCATTGATAAACAATTTGTGGGACAGTATTCAACACAGTTACCACAAAATATACAAACTCCGAAATCAATACTATAATTAAGCAATTGTTTTCTTTTAATATCCTTTTCAAATTTCCAATCCACAAGGGGTAGATCTATCGGGCATACGCGAACACATACTTCACAAGCAATGCATTTATCAAATTCAAAGTGTATTCGCCCCCGGAAACGCTCCGATGTAATTGATTTTTCATAAGGGTAGTGAATCGTTATAGGTAAACGATTTGTGTGGGATAAGGTAATTATTAAACCTTGACCAATGTATCTTGCGGCGCGTATTGTTTGTTGACCATAACTAATGAACCCAGTTAGCATAGGGAACATATTATAAATCTATATATGAAAAAGGTATGTTTCTTTCTCTTGTTTGAGAGAACTTTTGTGTTGAAAATATTCTTACTGTTATTGTATTCTTATTTATAGTGAAACTAGTTGGGAAGAAGTTGTTAATAAGAGATTGCCCAGAGAAATAGGTAAAAGAAATTTCCATCCAAGATTTAATAACTGATCCATTCTCATCCTGGGTAAAGTCCATCTTATTGTGATAGAAATGAAGAGAAATAAATAAGCTTTAGTTAATGTAATAAAGATACCTATTACCATTTCCAAAATTCCAATTATTTTATTCATTTGGAAAAATCCAAAAAAGGATATATAGGGAATAGAGAAATTCCACCCGCCTAAGTATAGAACAGTTACAAATAAAGAGGAAACTAATAAATTTAGGTAAGAAACAAGATAAAATAAACCATATTTAATACCAGAATATTCGGTTTGATAACCTGCTACTAATTCTTCTTCTGCTTCTGGTAAATCAAAGGGTAATCTTTCACATTCTGCTAAAGAAGAAATTAGAAAAACTAGAAAACCTATAGGCTGACGCCAAAGATTCCATCCAAAAAAACCATATTTGGACTGTGCTTCAACTATATCAACTGTACTTGAACTATTAGATAATCATAGTCGATGATAACATCACAGTTCCCACCGCTATTCCAAAACCGTACATGAAACCTTAGCTTCATACGGCTCCTCTATGATCAGAAAAAAGGAAAGGATTGTTTCGTTTCGGTATTATCCCCTGGGCATAGATAGAATTAGGTAAGATAAAATTGATTGGAAAGCCCAAAATTAGACCAAAGCAATTACGTCTGCTAGAATAACAAAAAAGCGCTTCCGAATTGATCTCATCCTTTATATAATAAAATTTTTCTTTGTTCGGTAATAACTTAATATTGGAATAAATCACTCATTATAGCAATTAATAAATGGAAAGAGTTTGGCATTAGTTCATGAGGAATTCTGTATGAATAGGGATAAAGGAAGGAAAGAATAAATAAGGATCCTTTTTTGTATTGTATTCCATATCTTTTGTCCTATTCTTCTTTCCCCGGGAGGGGTATACTTAAAAAAAAAGAATAAAGGGTTAATTCGTTCTTGATAGCCATTTCCTTAACAAGTGAATGGGAACATACTCTAGACCGGAATCTGAAGAAAGTACTGCTTGATCATTTCCACCAATTTCAAGTCCTTATTATGATTCCTTTTATGAGGAAAAATGTCTAATGATTTAGATTCTCTCATTACTAATCCTGTATGTACTTTAGTGTTCCTAATCCCTCACTAACTTTTGATGGATTGCCTTATGGTTATAAGTTTAAATTATAGTAATAACTCAAAATATTCTAGTAATGGAATTCCATATCGCGAATCCTTTATTCTTGCCCGCTTCAAGATATGATGACTAATTAAACAATCTCAACCTTGGGGTAAAGAGTTTACACTGCTTATGTTTACTTGAACTTTTTTCTTGTACGTAGGAAATGAGATTGTTTTTTACTACAAATTAATAAGCTGTTTTGTTTCACTCATATAGCTATCGAGTTTAACTTACCAACGCGAATACAGAATAAGCAAAGGAAGATAAGCATTCAATGTATTTTAGAGGAAAAAGATCCTATTTTAACGAATCACACGTAGAGATATTGCTAGTACACAAAAAGTTAATGGTATTTCATAACTAATAGATTGAGCAGCCGCTCGTAGACCGCCTGAAAAAGAATATTTATTATTTGAGCTATATCCTGCCATGAGAAGACCAATAGGAGCAATACTTGAAATCGCAATCCATAAAAAAACACCAATACTAAGATCAGCTAAAACAAAATGATATCCCAAAGGGATAACTAAAAAACTTAATAAAATGGATATGACTGCTATAGAGGGACCAATGCTAAATAAAGGAATCTCTCCTCGGGATGGGAGGATATCCTCTTTTAAAAGTAGTTTAGTTCCATCTGCTATAGCTTGAAGCAGTCCCAGGGGGCCAGCATATTCAGGACCAATACGTTGTTGTATCGATGCGGATATTTCTCTTTCTAACCACACAATTACGAGTACTTCTATTGTGATTCCCAGTAGGAGGGCCAAAATGGGTAGAATCCATATAAGTCCGTAGATTTCTTTTAATAATTCCGATTTCGAAAAAGAATTGATAGTTTCTACCTCTACCCTATCTATTATCATTTCAACGATCAACTTCCCCCATAATGATATCTATACTACCTAATATTGTCATGATATCAGCCAATTTCATTTTTTTAACTAGCTGAGGAAGAATTTGCAAATTAATAAAACCCGGTGGACGAATTTTCCATCTCCAGGGGAAAAGACTATCATCTCCTACCAGATAAATTCCTAATTCGCCTTTTGGAGCTTCTACTCTTACATAAAGCTCTTGCTTTGATAATTCAAAATTGGGCGAAGGTTTTTTACCAAGAAATCGATATTCAAAATCATTCCATTCGGGATTCTTTGCTTTCTTAAAGCGTCGGGCTTCTAAATTCTCATAAGGTCCTCCAGGAATTTTCTCTACAGCCTGTTGAATAATTTTTATGGATTCCCTCATTTCACCGACTCGTACTAAATAGCGAGCTAACGAATCTCCTTCTTTTTGCCATTGGACTTTCCAATCGAATTGATTGTAAGACTCATAAGGATCGATTTTACGAAGATCCCATTGTATTCCAGAAGCTCGTAACATTGGTCCCGATAAGCCCCAATTTACAGCTTCTTCTCCACTAATAAAACCGACTCCTTCAACTCGTTCTAAAAAAATAGGATTCTGTGTAATAAGTTGTTGATATTCAACAACTCCTTGTAAAAAATAATCACAGAAATCTAAACATTTATCCATCCATCCATAAGGGAGATCGGCAGCTACCCCTCCGATGCGAAAGTAATTATGCATCATTCGCATACCTGTAGCAGCTTCAAATAGATCATATATCAATTCTCTCTCTCTAAAAATGTAGAAAAAAGGAGTCTGTGCCCCGAGATCCGCCATAAAAGGTCCAAGCCATAACAAATGAGAAGCTATACGGCTCAATTCTAACATAATTACTCTAATATAGCTGGCTCTTTGGGGTATTTGAATATTCTCCAAGAATTCTGGTGCATTTACCGTTATTGCTTCTGTAAACATAGTAGCTAAATAATCCCATCGTGTTACATAAGGCAAGTA